CCTTTCGATGACCTATGTTGTGTTGAAGGGATATCTATATGATCCGATCGATTGCGTAAGGCCCGCGGTAGCAATGGAACTGGGGAAAGTATACAGAAAAAATAGTTCTTTTCTATTAGATTACTATTCGTTTTAGTATAAGTTAGTGATCCCCTTAGGGATCCCGGCTCTTTGAGTCCTTTCTTCCGTGATGAATTTTTAGCACCAGCCCTACATTTTTTCTCTGTGGACCAAGGGGCTCAGCAGGAAGAGGGTTCATGAGAGAAGTACGGGGGTCAACCTGCTTCAAATATACAACATGGATTCTGGCAATCCAATGGAGTTGGACCCTCATGTCGATCTGAATGAATCAGTTTTTCTACTCTGTTTTTGGTTGTTCGCCTAAACAAGAAAGGAATTCATTCTTGTTTAGGCAGTTTCTATCATCCATACATAGTGCTTTGATCTAAGATTTCAATTCATGCTTCAACAGTAGCATATGAACTAAGGTCGAAAATATCGAATAAACAAGTGTTTCCACGACTCTACCACCCGGCCAATCCTCTTCCACTTAATCCCCTTTTTCATGGCCATATATCTTTACGGATAAGGAATGGAGAAATCTTTCTCCTGTTCCACAAATCAAATGGTTCATTTACTCCGGGAGAAGCCATCTCTTTCTCAACAATATTTTTTTCATTTGATCCAAGAGCCTTCCCTTAGATAGGAACAGATTTGCTAAATACTGATAACTCTCCAACAGAATATGAGAAGAGAAAGATCCTTTACATAAGGAACTATGGATTCTAAGTCTTCTTTGCCATCTCTGACGACGAGCCAACAATTCAGTGTGCTTTTTTTGCTTATTGAACCAATTTTCATTGAAAGATGAAGAAGGATACTTATCTAGGTCTAGGTCAGACCTCTTCTCAAACAATTCTCGACGTGAAAACCAAAAGTCCAGCCGTATGACTACCAAAAAGAATGGCTGCGGAGGTTCCCAAATGAATCGGTTTATTAGAAAAACGCTTTGTTCTTTGGAAAATCTCTCTTTTTTCTGGTACAGAATTGTTCCACTCTGCAAGAACTCCGAATCTTTCTCTTGAAGCTCCTCCTCTTGAAGCTTATCTTCCTCGTGATCAAGAGGCCACTTGCCCTGAAAAGACTCGGCCCAATAAAGAAATCCGGATTTCATATGGATATTCTCAATTTCGAGATTATCAAATAGATAGCGCCTTATTTTAGCAGACCGAACTATTTGAAACTATTTGATTGAAGAAATCGTTTTCTATCTCTTGCGGGTTCACCGCTTCGTGCCCTTCTTCAAACTCCGATTCGTCTATTTCATTTCTCAATCTATCATAATGGATAGAAAAAGATTTCTGTTGCATCATATCTAACGGATTCCTTGGTTCGGACCGAAGAAGTAATGTCTCACTGAAATTTTTTTCTATCCTTTTCTCCCATTACAAAAGAAAGAGTTCAAATCTTCGCACTTATCACTTATCAGAGTCCATTTCATAAGGATCTTCTCACTTATCCGAGTCCATTTCATAAAAATCTTCTCAAGAATTACCCATGGTATATCAAAAATATCTTGAATTTTTGATACCAAGTTTGGTAATATCAAGTTGAAATAAATCTCGGAAAGGATGGATCTTATAAGTTTGAACCCACTCGTAGTTAAGATCGTGGGGAGATATTTTTTGTAAATATTGCACTCGTAGTAATAAATATTATCTTTTTATCTTTAATATCTCCCTCGAAAATGATCACAGAAATCAGATCTTTTTTTTTTTAAGGTTATCTTGATCCTACGTTTATTAACATATTTTTTTTTGCTTCGAAAACGAAAAAGACTCCAGTTTTCTTTCTTTCCGGATGGTAAAGATTTCTTAGAACATGGATTTGATTAACAAACACTCCATGTTTGAATTGACACTGAGATACGGATGCAAGTTCTTAACTTTTGAATCAGATCGATTCATATATGATGAATAAAATCTCCAAAGAATTTCTAAAAAGTCCGTGATCGAGGAACTTTCTCTATAGCTATAGAATTTTGGATCGGCTGTAATTGGATCAAAATTTCTTGGTGGCGAGATGAAAGATCTTAAGGATTCCAGATTGGATTTCTTTGGATAAAGAGTCCTTGGAAAAACAAAAGATCCGTAAAACTTATTATAAATTTTTCGATAGAATTTAGATAATTTATACATAAAAGACTTGTACAAATTATCTCTTGTGTTACCCCTTTGTGGAAAATCCTGATCGTGAGGTATTTGTGTGTCAGAGATTCGCAGAGAAAGAGTCAAAAAAAATTGTTTTTTTTTTACCGACGTACAAAGAAGAAATTATTTTGTTGCGAATAAACAATATAATTCTTTTCAATTGGCTGGAATTTTCTACTTCAATGAGATTCGATCTTGTTAAATCATATTCAATATTGCATAAGATATTTTTTCCTTTCCTAATAAACCGATTTCCCAACCACACATTGTCGAACCAAAAATTCGATTCGTGCGGATTCTTCCCCCAACTAACCATCGGATGGATCATGTATACACAACAATAGAAATTCAAGATCTTTGTTATTTCTATCTTTGAATGAGATTTGAATTCCAGCTACGGTTTCATTACAAATCAAGTCCCTATTTTTTATGATCAGGTTTCTCGACCACCAGGAACTCCGAATGATACAGATATACTTTTTCTTTCTTGGAAGAACACAATGAATTTCTTCTCCATCCATAAAAAAACTCCCAGAAAAGGTTTTTCCTTTTGGAAGCGAAACAACCAAGTTATTGGAAGAACAAAAAGATTCTTCCCTGCATTCAACCGAACTAAGAAGCCCCCTCAAATCGAGATTTTTTCTTTCTATTAGATTTTGATTGTGGACACGATAGAGAAAGACTCCTGCTAGAACAAAAATCAAAGTCTTTAAAAAATTCTTTACGACAGCCTGCATTTGGCCGAAATCAATGAGAGTTTTCATGATCCTCCATATTTTTCTTATTTATTTTATATATATACGATAAAAATGAAAAATATTTTCTTTTTATTCGTATTGTATTTATTAAGTAATTTTTTCTCGTATTAACGAATTTTTTATCATAAACGAAATTTTTCTAGTATTGTATTAACGAATTAGCTATTTTAGAAACCTAAAGGTTTGCACTCATTAGAAGATCAGAACAGACAGATAAAAAAGCTGATTCCATTTTATTGCTGCAATGATTAATTGCATATTAATCTCGATTCTGGAAGTAACTATAATAAAAAGAAAATATAAGGCGGCTTTTACTTTTAATATCCATTTTTCGAATTGAATTCAAAAAAAAGTGAAGGAATCACAATCCTTTCAATTCTAAGATATATCTCTGTTCTGTCTTTTTTCATTCATATATTTGATATCAAGAAAAGATTAAGTAATACAAATCGTATCAATTAAGACATATATCATTTTTTTTTCATATTGAAATTTTAGAAATTTGACTTCGTGCTCCGAATGAATGATGGTTTACTCAATACAATATCTCTTCGGCGAAACAGCGGATATCTTGATCGGGGAAGAGAACGGGTCAATCTCATATGACCCAATATGTTTGACAAGTCACACTATATGTCAAGCCAAGCTTTTCGGTTCCAGGACGGCGAAAAGATACTTTTGGTATTCCTATACTCAAAAATTTCAACCAAAAAATGCATATCCTTTATTCACTTAAATAAGGAAAGGTGAAAATCCATGATTTCTTGTCTTCATTCCTTTTTCTTCTATTTGATACATCGATTTTGATACACCGATTTCTTCTCTTTGATTTTGATACATGGAAGGGTTTTTTGATAGAGTAAGACAGAATGGATTCAAAAAAACTGTAACGAAAGGATTGATCATTCGAATAAGTATCCATTTATTCTCCAATAATGCAATCTTCCCCTTGCGTATTGGTACTTATCGGGTATAGAATAGATCTGCTTCTCTTTGTTCTTACGAACAGAGTTGTTCCCTTATTTTTCTTTTCAATGAGATGAAATAAAAATGAACCACAGAATCTACTAAAAAAAAGTTTAGGTACACAATATATCGTCTTCTTAGTTTAATACGTACGAGAAAATCAAGTTTCTATTTCTCTTTGATAAAGGGGTATTTCCATGGGTTTACCTTGGTATCGTGTTCATACTGTCGTATTGAATGATCCCGGTCGACTGCTTTCTGTTTCTATAATGCACACAGCTCTAGTTGCTGGTTGGGCCGGTTCGATGGCTTTATACGAATTAGCTCCTCTGACCCCGTTCTTGATCCAATGTGGAGATTATGATCAGAAATATTATTTCATTAATTGCATCCATGGCTGAATGGTTAAAGCGCCCAACTCATAATTGGCAAATTCGTAGGTTCAATTCCTACTGGATGCACCCTAATAGGAAGGGTCAAAAAGTCTATCGGAATTGGCTCAATGGGATCTTCCATAACGAATTAATTGGTATAGTATATTCATACCCTAACATAGGAAGAGTAAGAACTAGAATTCTGATCGATACTAAAACTCATAGGGAAGAAAATGGATTTATGGATGGAATCAAATATGCAGTAGTTAGAGGAAAAAGTCTTCGCTTATTGGGGAAGAATGAATCTTTAATGAAATACCAAAATCCAGAGGATGTATTTGCGCGATAGGCTCATTTATGGACTTATTGTGAAAATTGTGAGACATCCATTTACAAAAAATATGCACAAAAAAACAAATCTATTTGTCAACATGGTGCATTTCATTTACCAATGGAGAGTTTAGATCGAATCGAATCTTTGATTGATTGATTCGGGTACTTGGGATCCTACGGATGAGAATATAGTTTCTATTGATCCCTATGAGATTCTTAGAAAAAAGAAAGATAAGAATACATAGAGGAATAGATTTCTATATATAGAAATATATATATATATTATATATATATATATATATATTTTTTTTAATAAAGGAGAAATTCTCCTAAGATACCGAGAGGAAGGAGAAGTAGATAACCATTTGTTCAACAATGACAAATTATTACACGAGGAAGAACTTGAAGACCTTGTATACATACTTCTAATGTCGAATCAGGATCAACAAAGAAAGAAATCAAGGATTGAGTCGAACTAAGGTAATAGCTATGAATAGTCATCTTCTACCCCGAAAGGGCTAGAAGAATGGCACCTATTATGGGACATACAATGCATTACAGGCGTATGATCATTACGCTTCGACCGGGTTATTCTATTCCACCTCTTCTAGAGATTCTTTATTCTATTCCACCTCTTCTAGAGAAAAGAACTTAAAGAAAAATACTTAATAACACGGCGATACATTTATACAAAACTTCTAGTCGGAGCACACGCAATGGAGCCGTAGAAAGTCAAATGAAATCCAATCCACGAAATAATTTGATCTATGGACGACATCGTTGTAGTAAAGGTCGTAATGCCAGAGGAATTATTACCGTAAGGCATAGAGGGGGGGGTCATAAGCGTCTATACCGTAAAATCGATTTTCGACGGAATCAAAAAGACATATCTGGTAGAATCGTAACCATAGAATACGACCCTAATCGAAATACATACATTTGTCTTATACACTACGAGGATGGTGAGAAGAGATATATTTTACATCCCAGAGGAGCTATAATTGGAGATACCATTTTTTCTGGTAAAGGAGTTCCTATATCAATGGGAAATGCCCTACCTTTGAGTGCGGTTTGAACTATTGATTTACGTAATTGGAAGTAACCAATTAGGTTTACGACAAAACCTAGAAATCGATCACTAATCCATTTGGAGTACCTCTATGGAATAGACCTCAACAGAAAACTGTTGAGTAAGGGCAGCAAGTGATTGAGTTCAGTAGTTTCTCATAGAAAATTATTGACTCTAGAGATATGGTAATATGGAGAAAATTGTTTGAAGCACGCACAGAACTGGAAGCGCCCCTTCTTTCAAAGAGAGGAGGACGGGTTATTCACATTTCATTTGATGGTCAGAGGCGAATTGAAAGCTAAGCAGTGGTAATGAAGATCCCCCGAAGAGATGTCTCCTACGTTACCCGTAATATGTGTAAGTATCGACGTAATTTGATAGAGTCATTCGGTCTGAATGCTACATGAAAAACATAAGCCAGATGACGGAACGGAGAGACCTAGGATGTAGAAGATGATAATATGAATGATTCGGGAGATTAGGATTCCTAAATATCCACTCATGTGATACTTCATTATACGATGAAAAGATCTATTTTTTTCTATATCATCATATACATCTAGAAAGCCGTATGCTTTGGAAGAAGCTTGTACAGTTTGGGAAGGGGTTTTTTTGATAAAAAAGAAGAATCTACTTCAACCGATATGCCTTTAGGCACGTCCATACACAACATAGAATTCACACATGGAAAAGGCGGACAATTAGCTAGAGCAGCAGGTGCTGTAGCGAAACTGATTGCAAAAGAGGGTAAATCGGCCACATTAAGATTACCATCTGGGGAGGTTCGTTTGATATCCCAAAACTGCTTAGCAACAGTCGGACAAGTGGGTAATGTTGGGGTGAACCGAAAAAGTTTGGGTAGAGCTGGATCGAAGTGTTGGCTAGGTAAGCGTCCTGTAGTAAGAGGAGTAGTTATGAACCCTGTGGACCATCCACACGGGGGCGGTGAAGGAAGAGCCCCAATTGGTAGAAAAAAACCCGCAACTCCTTGGGGTTATCCTGCGCTTGGAAGAAGAACTAGGAAAAGGAGAAAATATAGTGATAGTTTGATTCTTCGTCGCCGTAAATAGGAATATTCAAAATCGAATTTTTGGAATTCGAAATAATGTGATGGGCGAACGACGGGAATTGAACCCGCGCATGGTGGATCCACAATCCACTGCCTTGATCCACTTGGCTACATCCGCCCCTTATCTAGCTAAAGAAAGGATTTTCTCTTTTTTCCATTCATCATTATTGTTTTTATTCTGACCTCGATACTTAGATCGAGATATTGGACATAGAATGCCAATCTTTACTATGCAAAAAAAGGAGTAATCAACTGTGATAGGTCAAAACAAAAGATTTGTAGCAAAGAAAAAGAAAAGATATGTAGCAAAGAAAAAGAAAAGATATGTAGCTAAGCATTTATCGGAAAAAACGGAAAAAATAAAAATGGGGCAGGAGAACGAAATCATAAGAACTTGGTCTCGGGCATCTACTATTACACCCTCCATGGTTGGCCGTACAATCGCTATTCATAATGGAAAGGAACATATACCTGTTTATATAACAGAATCTATGATAGGTTACAAATTGGGAGAATTCGTGCCTACCCGTTTTTGGGGGATAGATGCAATAAATGATAACGATAATAAATCTGTAATGAAGAATCAAAAAAAATAGGGATCAAACATAAGGAGAAAAAATCTTATGAAAAATTTTAAAAAGCTAGCGGATAACCCTATGAAAAAGAACTCAAGTTCAAGTAAAGGAGTCCAAGTTTTAGCTCAACATATAGGTATTTCTGTTTCCAAAGCGCGAAGAGTAATTGATCAGATTCGCGGACGTTCCTATGAAGAAACAATTATGATACTAAGTTTCATGCCTTATCAAGCATCTTATCCCATTTTCAAATTAGTTTATTCTGCAGCAAAAAATGCTAATCATAATATGGGTTTAAACGAAGCTGATTTATTCATTAGTAAAGCCGAAGTCAATAGAAGTACTATTAGAAAAAAGGCAAGACCCCGTGCTCAAGGACATAGTTATCCAATAAAAAGAAGCACATGTCTTATAAAAGTCGTACTCAAGGAAAAACCGAAATCTTTATTAAATCAATCTAAAATTTAGATTCCTTTTCATTTAAAAAGATATGGATGAAAAAAAGAAAATAGAGAATTATGGGACAAAAAACAAATCCACTTTGTTTCAGACTTGGTACAACCCATAGTCATCATTCTGTTTGGTTTGAAGAACCAAAAAATTATTCTACGAGTATACAAGAAGATCAAAAAATACGAAATTTTTTCAAGAATTATGTACAATATAGAATCAAAAAAGGTTTACAAATTGGTACCAAGAAATATTTAGAAAAATTAAAAAAAATAGAGCAAAAGAATAAAAAACAAAAAAGTAAAAAAAAGAGAATATCTTTACCTCCCTTACCTCCCTTAGGCTTTGAAGGAATTATACGTATAGAAATTGAAAAACAAGGATTTAGAACACAAAAAACATTTATACGAGTCATCATCTATAGCGGATTCGTACCAAAATTCTTATTAAAAGGGAAATGTTTGGCAAAATTCAAGAAAAATGTAAAAAAACAAGAATTCTTTTCTATATACCCCAGATTAATTCGTATTCAACTCAAAAGAGCTGAACAATTATATAGCCAACCTAATCTTCTTGCAGAATTTATAACCTTACAATTAAAAAATAGAGTCCCCTTTAGAAAGACAATGCAACAAGCTATTGATTTAGCTAAAGAAACAGATACAAAAGGAATAAAACTTCAACTCGCAGGCCGTATCGACGGAAAAGAGATCGCACGTAAAGAAGGTAAAAGAAAGGGTAAACTTCCCCTACAAATAATTTGTGCCAAAATAGATTATTGTTCTCATACAATTCAAACTATCAATGGAGTTTTAGGCTTAAAAATTTGGATATTTAGAAAGTAGAGCAAAGTAGAAAAAAATGACTTTGTCTTTCTATATTTATAGCAACTAGAACTATTTTTTTAAAACGCATAAGCCGACCCAGTTTACGAATTTATTCGAAATATCAACGAATTCCTAAGATTCTAGGTGGAATAGGAATTGTAATTCTGTCTACTTCTCAGGGTATAATGACAGATCGAGAAGCTCGACTTCAAAGAATTGGAGGAGAGATTTTGTGTTATATATGGTAATCCTCAAAAAAATAGAAAAAAAAGCTGTCAATAAAAAAAAATAATAATAATTTTGTATTTTAGAAATAATTATAATTATTTTTACGTTATTTAGCAGTTAAGTCTATTAATCCATATAATCGAGGAAAAAGATATGAAAGAGAAAAGAAAAACCAACATAGATATCAATAAAAAAGAGCAATTTCTTTATGAAGGAATAATTGTGGAACCGATCAAAGATATCTTTTTTTTTATCTTAAAAATCAAACCGTTGTGAGTTATCTAAATGAAAGAGAGCAATTTCTTTCTAAAGGACTTGTAACCCATCAAAGATATCATGTTCCACGTACGTCTGCATCATAATAGTCAAATCGTTGTGGGTTTTCGATCTTTCAATATGCGCCGTAATCGTATACGTGTGTTACTAGGGGATAGAGTCAAGATACAAATAAGTGAATTTGATTCACAAAGAGGGAAAATTTCTTATCGATTTCCCCAAGATAGAAAAAAAAAAGACAAATTCTTTGATTGATTCTATTAGAGAAAAACGAGGAATTCGAATTAGTTAGGGTTAAATCAAAATTGAATTGACTCTTTTAGTATAATTGCTATGCTTAGTGTGTGATTCGTTAGTTTTTTTTTCTTTCAAAGTTAGAATTGAAAAAATCAACTAATCCTTACTAAAAACTTATTTCATAATAAAAAAAAACTAAAAACCAACCTATTGCTTCGTATTATCAAGATCCTAAGAAACAGTCACTATATGAATAAATCATATATTTGTAGCAACTGAAATCTCATCTTTTTTCTCTAATTCATAGAGAAAAAAGAGGATTATCCAGTGTTTAGTAAAAAAAAAAGGATTTTTAGAAAAGGAGGGGTGATAGAAAGAAAGAACAAGATATCAATGCTATATGATCCCAATATGTATGGTCTATAAATCATGTGATAAAAGAAAAAGCAGTGTCACAAAGCATCAATAATCAAATATTCAATTCAAAAATACATAAAAAAGAGAAATTTTAATAAAAAAGAATAAAGAGTCCTGAGTTAAGAAAACTAAGGAAATTGACTCAACAACAAATTTTGTTGGAAGCTCCATTGCAGAGTTTAGACCTAACCATGAATAGAGAAGCTATGGG